CTTTTTCAAATTGATTCCACCGTGAAATAAAATATCACAACGTATCTTTCTAGGGAAGTGAATCTTCCCTAGATACGTTTATTCCAGTTAATTCTGAATCTATATTTAATATAATATACGGATCGTGCTGAATAAATTTAAGCAAAAAAAAAAAGATGAAATCATTCCAATTCCAATGGACTTCAACAAATAAAAAACTTATTCTTAGGTAAATCAATTACGAAATGTTTTTGTATAATGACCAATATCTGTTTTACATCTTCTATGCGAAAATGTTCAATTTTCATAAGATCTTCTTGACTCTTATTCAAAAGGTCTAATAATGTATGTATATTGGACCTTTTGAGGCAATTATAGGTCCTCGAAGGCAATTCTAATTGGTCAATAAAAAAACATTTCAATTCGATTTCTTTTTTTTTTCTTAGTTTATCCAATCCATCATGAAAAGTGAAAAAGGGTAAAGTAACCCTATTTTGATTATCCTCTACATTTTTATCTTGTTCTTCTGCATGTAGAAACGGAATAAATAAATCAATCAAATTACGGGAGGCTTCGTAAAGTGCTTCTTTAGGAGTTAAACTTCCATTCGTCCATATTTCGAGAAAAAGTATCTCTTGTTTTTCATTCCCATTACTATAAGAATGAATACTATGATTTGCATTTCGAACAGGCATGAATACAGCATTTATTGGATAACTTCCTTCTTCAGCGTTATTTGGTGTTTTCATACGATATCCTCGATTACTCTCGATTTGTAATCCAATACAAAAATCAATTGGTTCCGTCAGGCTAGCTATATGCTGTGTAGTATCAACGATTTCCACAGAAGGTGGTGAGATGATGTCTTGAGCAGTTACATATCCAGGACCCTTGACGCAAATAGATGCGTCGCGAGTTCCATACAGATTACTTTTCAATACAATTTCTTTCAAATTCATTAAAATTTCATGTACGGATTCTTCAATACCTTCTATGGTAGAATATTCATGTGGTATCTTTTCAGATTTTGCGCGTGTAATACATGTTCCTTCTATTTCTCCAAGCAAAGCCCTTCGCATCGCAATGCCTATTGTATCAGCTTGACCTTTCATAAGCGGAGACAGAATAAAACGTCCATAATAAAAACGCTTACTGTCTTCTCTTGATTCAACACACTTCCACTGTAGTGTCCGAGTAGATACTGCTACTTCTTCTCGAAACATAGTCATATTATTTGATCCGATCATTTAATCATTTCTTTCTCTTGAAATTCGTTCAATTCTCAATTCTTATTTCTATATACGCCTTTTTTTAGGAGGCCTACACCCATTATGTGGCATAGGGGTTACGTCTCTGACAAAACTTAATAGTATACCACTTCTACGAATGGCTCGTAGTGCTGCATCTCTTCCAAGACCAGGACCCTTTATCATAACTTCTGCTCGTTGCATACCCTGATCTACTACTGTACGAATAGCGTTTGCGGCTGCGGTTTGGGCAGCAAACGGCGTCCCTCTTCTTGTGCCCTTGAAGCCGCAAGTACCGGCGGAGGACCAAGAAACAACCCGACCCCGTATATCTGTGATTGTTACAATGGTATTGTTGAAACTTGCTTGAACATGAATAACCCCTTTTGGTATTCGACGTCCAGTCTTACGTGAACTAATGCGCCCACTCCTACGTGAGCCAATTCTTGTTATGGTTTTTGTCATATTTTATCATCTCCTAAATATGAGTCAGAAATATACGTATATTTTATTTTCATGTAAAAATGGGTCCTTTATTTGTTTGTGTATTGAGTCCTTTGGAGAGTCTCTTAAAAAAAAATTATCCCTGTCTCTGTTTATGCCTCGGGTTGAAACAAATTACTATAATTCGTCCCCGCCTGCGGATCAGTCGACATTTTTCACAAATTTTACGAACGGACGCCCTAATTTTCATATTTGTTTCTCCTTAATTTTTTTTTTATTTTGAATCTACTCCTTCGAAGAAAAGAAAATAAGTCTCTTGAAATTTTTAACCTCCGATTGTATCCGAACGAGAGGAATGTTGAAAAGTCACTACGAACCCGAAACATACCATTGGAAAGTGATTCAGTAATTAAACCTTCATGAATCCATTTTTGTTCTTTCATTCCAGGTAACCCCTTTTATTATCAACTCATGGAGTAGGAGTGATATTAGACAACCCTTCCTCTTTTTTCAAAAAAAAAATAGGAAGTTTTCCTACGGATGCAATTCGTAGATCATAAAGATCACCATATATATAACAAAATTTCTCCCCCGATTCCTTCTAGTCGAGCCTCTCGGTCTGTCATTATACCTCGAGAAGTCGAAAGAATTACAATACCCATTCCTCCTAAAATCCTAGGAATTCGTTGATGGTTGGAATAGATTCGTAGGCCGGGTCGGCTGATACGTTTTAAAACAGTTCTATATGGCCCTTTTCTATTCCTTCTATGTCGCAGAGTTGAAACCAAGAAATATTTCTTGCTTACTCGATGTTTTCTCACATTTTCGATAAAGCCTTCGCGTAGAAGTATTTTAACAATGTTTTCAGTGATATTTGTAGATGCTATTCGAACCGTTCCTTTTTTATCCATGTCAGCATTTCGTATAGAAGTTATTATTTCGGCAATAGTGTCCCTACCCATGATGAACTATAATTATTGGTGCCTCCGGGTTTTTATATAATCAGCATGCTCTACTCTTTTTTTTTCATGAATTATTAAAGGTATATGCGTGAGAAACAATCTACTAATGCATTCTACTAATTAATGGAATCTAATTCAGTTCAGATATCTTACTATGAACCTCCCTTTTTTTATGTTTTATTATGTTTTCATCTATTAGTATTTATTTAGAATCTATTTATAATACCTCAGGAGCTAATGAGACTATTTTAGTAAAATTCAACTGTCTCAATTCCCGAGCGATCGCACCAAAAACTCGAGTTCCTTTGGGATTTCCTTCTTGATCAATGACAACTGCTGCATTGTCATCATATTGTATTATCATACCATTGTCACGTTTGAGTTCTTTACATGTACGTACAATTACAGCTCTGATCACTTCTGATCTTTGTAGAGGCATATTGGGAACTGCTTCTTTGATTACAGCAACAATAACGTCACCAATATGAGCATATCGGCGATTACTAGCTCCTATGATTCGAATACACATTAATTCTCTAGCCCCGCTGTTGTCCGCTACATTTAAATAGGTCTGAGGTTGAATCATATCATTCTTATTATTTTTCTCTTTTTTCTTTCAATGCTAACTAACTAAAGGGCGAAGAAAAAAAGAAGAAAGATTGTTTGTCCAGAAATAAAAAAACTGCGGTTTTTTCATCACAAGGCCCCTTTCCTTTCGTTCCATATCCCTATCCCGCAATAACGAATTGAGTTCGTATAGGCATTTTGGACGCAGCTATAGAAATAGCTTCTCTGGCTACAATTTCTGATACTCCACCCATTTCATAAAGTATTCGACCCGGTTTAACGACGGATACCCAATATTCGGGAGATCCTTTCCCCGAACCCATACGTGTTTCGGTAGGCCTTACTGTAACAGGTTTGTCTGGAAATATACGTACCCATATTTTTCCACCACGACGCGCATATCGTGCCATGGCTCGTCGCCCCGCTTCTATTTGTCTAGATGTGATCCAAGCGGGTTCAAGTGCCTGAAGGGCGTATCCGCCGAAACAAATTCGATTGCCTCGATAAGATATTCCCTTCATTCTTCCTCTATGTTGTTTACGAAATCTGGTTCTTTTGGGGTTATAGTTGATGGTTGTTTCTCAATGCCATCTCTACTGCAGAACTGGACATGAGAGTTTCTTCTCATCCAGCTCCTCGCGAATGAAACGATTAAATAATATTGTATATATTTTGAATTGAATGAATAATGAATCATGGAATTTTTTGAGATATAATCTGTCACGTACACGTAGGAATAAAATAAAATAAAATGAGAAATTCCATTTTATAATTAATGAATCTTCATTTATTTTTACCTTTATTTTATTTATTTTTATTGAATTGCCCAAAACTTAGCAATCCAGTAAGGCTTTCGCGGGCGAATATTTGCTCTTTCAACATCCCTTTCATTCGTAGGGGCGTTCCATGACCTATCAGAATAAATGAATTGGTTCTTGGCTCGTTCCGCCATCCCACCCAATGAATCATTAGGATTCGTTTTCAAGGGAATCTTCCTCAGTCACAGGTTCTGTCGTTCCCATCGCTTCTCGATTAATGACTAGGCCCGAACTCTGCAATGGAGCTCCTAATAAAATTTGTTCCTGAATCAATCTTCTCAGTCTTTATTGACTCGGCGCTCTTTATTCTTTTTTATTTTTCGTATAAATTGTATTCATATTCATCGAATCTAATTATTAATTATGGACGAATACATTAATGCTTTATTACATTGCCTTTTATAAGATAGTTCATAGACCATACATATTGGAATCATATATCATTGCTATTCTTTTTCTTTCTTTCTCTCACCCCTCCATTTATCCATATCCCTTTGTTTTTGCTTCACAACCTTATAGATTGATTTTTCTTTTATGTAAAAAAAAATGCTTCAGTTGCTACAACAATATGATCAATACATCATATAGCGACTGGTTCCTTGGATCCAGATAATACGAAGCAATGAGCTGGTTATTAGTTATATAGTTATTAGTTCATACTAGGGGATGGCCCTTTGTTTTTTAATCCTAACCTAACTCTAAATAAAAAACCAACGAGTCACACACTAAGCATAGCAATTATATGGAGATGGAGTCAATCGAATTGTTATTCAACCCTATAGAATTAAGAATTCGAAAAAATTCTCATTTTTTTGATTGAACGGAAAAAAATGAACGAGTTTGTGATTTTTTATTCAATTGCCGGATGGATGGAACAGAAAGACAACGAAAGGCCCATTATTCCTCGTCTGCAAATATCCAAATTTTGATTCCTAATGCCCCATAGATAGTTCGAACTGTATAGGAACAATAATCAATTTTGG